CTTAACCCCTTCTCATGCTCACGGATTCTGTTGTTAAAAAAAATATTCGCGGAGAAGGAAGATATTTTTACCAATTTTTAGTAGAATTTATAGAATCTAATTGAAGAATCTTTATTAAACATGTGCAGATATATAGATAGATATCTGTCTTCTCCTTTCGGGCAGTTCTATTCGGAAGGTCGTGCTTTATCCAAATTTCAATTTTATAGCCAATCTAGTCAATTTAAAATTGACGCACAGCATAATAATTCGGGCTCCCTTCTCTCCCCTTTATAGGCAGGCAGCATATAGATAAATAGATAAAATACCCCTAGATATCTGTGGAACAGTTTCTCTTCTAGGGTTTACATATACTCATTTGCTAATATAATTATAATTGAAATTGAGAGGGATTTTTTGATTGAAAAAAATCAATACTGATTAGTTATGTATCCATTTTTTTGTCTTATGTAATTATGGAAATAAACCAAATTTGAGATTCAAAACCAAGAATCAGTCAGGAATTCACAAGCCCATAGTTCAATAGTTAATGGTTCCAATTTATCTTGATTTTTTTATGACTGAAAAGACCCATTTTTTTTATATATAATTTTATATATAAAAAAAAATGCAAGTATAAATTAAATATTAAATATAAACATAAGGGGGGGTAGATTTTCATCTATTTTGTATCGTTTTGGCGGCATGGCCGAGTGGTAAGGCGGGGGACTGCAAATCCTTTTTCCCCAGTTCAAATCCGGGTGTCGCCTGATCAACAAAAGAAAGATTAGAGTAGTGGAAGGGAATCGGTAAGTCTTGATAAACCTTCCACTGCTAACGTAGTGTCTACTAATTATGCTTTGAATTAGTAATTAGATTGGATAGCCGGACGGGGAATCTAATTGGTTAGTAATTGGGTGGACGATACTTTGTATACAGACTCATGAGAGTCTCTGAATGCTCAAGCATTCAATCAATATTAGATTGTAGCTTTTTTTATATATATTTAAGGTGCAAAAATAAAGATTTTATTTTTGGTAACCCTAGTAAAGAATGGGCTTTTTTATGATTGTTTCAAAGAAACAATCAGGGGAGGTTAAGGATTAGATCAAATGGGAAATCGAGGTATGTGATGGATAGCAATCTTATCTTGTCTTACTTCCATATTTAGAGGCCTTTTACTTATATTTTACTTATAAATAAAAAACAAAAAAAGAAACACTAGGTTTGATTATCCTACATATTCGATTAATAACATTACCTTGACTCTTCTAAGAGTGTCACTTCTTGTTGTTATTTTTCTTGGACTTAATGTTTCCAGATTCTACGAGAAATCCTATAAGAACTTGTTGTAAGTGGATTTATTGGATTAGTTCATCAACAGTGTTGGTCCAGAACCGAACCCCCCTTATTTTTTGACTCTGCACCATGGATTCCACTATTATGAGTGAGCAATAATGGAATAATTCCTTCATATTCATAGAGGTAGGGGACACAATTTGCATGGATATAGTAAGTCTCGCTTGGGCTGCTTTAATGGTAGTCTTTACATTTTCCCTTTCACTCGTAGTATGGGGAAGAAGTGGACTCTAAGTCTAAGGATACTACGAAATTTAGTTAGCACTTTTTATTATCTAAAACTAATAATAATAATGAAATGAATATTATTCATCTTGGATTCCAGTGGAGTAATGTATTAGATAAATAATACCCCTCCAATCAAAGTAAAAGAGATAGTTGACGGATTCCCATCCAATGTTCTTATTTAGATTATAAACTAATAGGAATACAGATGATAAGAAATTTATTTCAACAAAATTCTTCCGAAACTTTCGCTTTCGATGAACCCGCTCTTATCTTACCAGAATTCTGTATAGACAATGAGGAACAACGGATCCTTTTTTTTTTCAAATTGATTGTAATCAATACCAATCAAATAGATGAAGCAAATAAATAGAATTGAAGTGCTATGCTATGTGCATTACATATATGTAATTAATATCTACATATATGATGGATGAAGATAAATATTTGATTTTAGATTGATCCATATTAGGTCTCTATCTTTATAGAGTACACCTTTATACATTAATTAAATAATAAAATAAATAGTATGGTAGAAAGAGTCATATATTTCTTTCTACCATACTATCGGATCTCATAGAATACTGCTGATCCCAGCCCCATCAGTTCATTTAAAACGCAAAATTGGAATCCTTTATTTTGATTTCATTTCTTCAATCATTGATAAGAACTACGAAGTCAAGTTTCATTCAAATTAATTATTTTGACTGACTGTTTTTACATATATAATAAGTAAAAAGGCAGTAGGAATTAGAATGAACAGTGCAGTAGCAATAAATGCAAGAATATTTACTTCCATAATCTCTTCGTTTTTTTTTACTTCGCAATAACTCGGGATTTAATCCCATAGAGCCCCATAGAGATGAGAAATCTTTCACCTGTAAATCCAAATGGGATGAATTACATCTCGATGATATCAAATCGGCTCAATATCATGAATAACAATACAATATCGGGGCTGTCAAATGGATTCATTGTCGAGAATTGAATAGTATAACATAGGAAGATCCTTTATCCATACCGAATCAAAAATTGGATTTCTAATCCAATCTGAAATTCCTGTATTTTACATTTTTTCCCATTCTTTGCTATAACCTACTGCCTTTCGGGTACAACCATCTGATAAAGTATCATCTAACCGTGTTTCCACTTCCATTGGTTACAAACCCTCCAAAACCATCGAAGTTAAATGGAAATAAGGACGGAGTGAAGTTCGAAACTTCGTTTTTTTAATGCTCCAATTGTCTTGGAAGACAAAAGAAGTGTGATAAAGATGAGTCCCATTATAAAAGATATAATTATAATATTCCATCAAATGTACTTTCTTCAATGATATAAATTGTGTCAAATTAAAATTAGTAATTGAGATTACATAAGATGTCTCTCTCCCACCAATCAATACTAATGGAAATTCACCGATTGGTTTAATGAAAAAAAAAAAAATAAGGATCCGCGTTCGGAATAAAATTCTGCTCTTTGTCCCCCTTTTAATCTAATCTAGTCTAGAATCTAGTTCTAGAATTCTAGAAAATAAAAAGAAGAGATTCATTTATTATTTATGGGGTCCGCCGGGACTGACGGGGCTCGAACCCGCAGCTTCCGCCTTGACAGGGCGGTGCTCTGACCAATTGAACTACAATCCCAAGCCAATTTAGGTGTATAGAATACGTATGATCTCCGTTAATTACCCTGTTGTAAGCTGGACGCGGGTGATATATGGATATGATATCCTATGGTTTAGTAAGAGTGACATGAATTAATAGTAATTCTTTTTTTATTTATTTACTCGTTTCCTAAGACTTTATACTTACAGATCCTAATCTGAATCTAGATAATTAAGAAGATCCGAATTTTTGATAACATTTCTAACAAAAAAAATCCAAAATTAAAGTAGGGATATCTCAGAAAGTTGTATTTTTTCTTATGCTTCTGTAATTGTTCTTAATTCTTCTGTATCTGTATCAGGCATTTCTGGAAAAAACGTGTTACATAATTTCATCTTGGATTAGCGAATTATTGGGCCGAGCTGGATTTGAACCAGCGTAGACATATTGCCAACGAATTTACAGTCCGTCCCCATTAACCACTCGGGCATCGACCCCGGATAAATCAATTTTGACCTATTGATAATCCATGATCAACTTCCTTTCATAGTACCCTACCCCCAGGGGAATTCGAATCCCCGCTGCCTCCTTGAAAGAGAGATGTCCTGAACCACTAGACGATGGGGGCATGCTTGCCCGACCGCCACCATACCATGAACATAGTATGAACAGTTTTTTGAAATTGTCAATATAATGTAATGGTATGACTAGATCCGACGGATTTTTCCCTCTTCATGATTCTATAGAATTTTTGGATTTCCATTTCTTATTTAGACTTTATTTATTATTATTTTATAATATATATTATATAAATGCATATAAATACATTAGAATCGCCATTTAATAATAATTAATATTAAATAATGAAAAATTTCTATATAATCAATAGTTTTCGGCCAGAATCAGAATAAAGGATTAAACTTCATTTAATTTCTTCCACTTTCCGTCATGGATTCATTGATTGTTAAGATGGAATATACCTACTTCTATCTTACGCTAAACCAAGAAATTACCAAACAAACGAGAAATCTGGAAAGAGGGGATCAATATGAAAAAGAATTTTTTCCGATTCCAGGGACAAGTAGAATCTTTTCATCACACGATTCGATGAAATATCATGGATCTATCCCGATGGTTATATGTATCAATCAAGCGAATTTACTTCTGATGATAGTCAATTAAAAAGTAATTAGGCCCAGTCTTGAAACAATTCATTGCATTGCTATTTATCAAATGTAATATCAATAAACCCATTTTTTTACCCTATATATACTCACCAGTTAAATCAAAATTCTTGGGCCACTAGCAGCCGCTATGAGGCTATTGCATGTACTTATCCATATATAATATGTAATGTACATAGATATATCTTATCCACACACATTCCGGAATTTAATCAAAGTGGCCCTTTTAACTCAGCGGTAGAGTAACGCCATGGTAAGGCGTAAGTCATCGGTTCAAATCCGATAAGGGGCTTTCGGTTGTTTTATAAAACTCAAGTCTTAGTATTCATATTTGAGCGGAGAATAGAGATATTATTTCTCTTTTTAGTAAGCAACTTTATATAATATAATAAGTTATCATTCTAATGAATTATGTTATAGGTTATAGAATAGAGTTATAAAGTTTAACATTTGTTCATTATATTAGAATGATAATTTATAATGAGAATAATGATAAGTCATATCTTTCATTACCTTTCATTACCAAATATTCCTACTTTACATTATGTCAATCAAATCCATTCTAAAGATTAGAAATCACTAAAAGAAAAGTAAGTGGACCTGACCCATTGAATCATGACTATATCCACTATTCTGATATTCAAATTCA